AAAGATTTTCTTTTTTTTTCAATATTTGATGTCAGAATTTATTATCATAAACTTCTAGAATAGATATCTAATTAAAGTAACGGTTTGCTAACCCAGATTAAAGATTTTCTTTTTTTTTCAATATTTGATGTCAGAATTTATTATCATAAACTTCTAGAATAGATATCTAATTACATATTACATAAATAATGATAATAATATCTAGGTAATTACAAAAGTAGGCTAATAAACAACCGGTAGTACTATGAAAAAATGGAAATTTCATTCGGATGTATTTTTCAGACATCGGCGGGGTTATTCTCTGAAAGAATTGTGGTTGAATTTGGTATTGTTGAAATTCGAGCACAGGTGTGGACTAAGTAAATCAACGGGCAGTGCTGGTCCTGGTGAAAATAACAGTGAAGATGAATATCCGAATCTAAATGATTCGGATATTCATCTTCACAATACCTGTGAAACGGATCTAAATGATGATGGCACTTTTAGAGATATTAGTGAGGACAGTTCTAACACAGATTGTCTTATTGAAAATAAGATTTGCAAGGGTAACGACGGCTGTCCTATTTGGAATAATAAGAAAAGAGGATATAGCATTCGGAGTTGCGATGAGAGTAACTTTTCTAGTTACGTTTGTGGTGAGAGTGAAAATAGTAGTAAAATTGGTCGTTTCGAAGTCAAAAAAAAGAAAAATAGAAACAAAATGACATCATGAATTTCAATTATTAATTTATGAATCAAACTCTTGATAACAGCGAAAAAATGCAGAACAAAAATTATATTTGTGAGACTTATTGTTCATAGGAGAGAACAAATCTTTCTTTTTTCGATGTTTAACACGACATAGTAGAAATGAGATAAAGATAATATGAAGCCATATTGATATATATATTTAATCTTGACAAAATAGTAGCCTTATAGGTATAATTTAGGTATAATTTAGGTATAATTCAAATTAGGTATAATTCAAATGAACAGGAATTAAGTCTTAATTAGATAGTTTATACTTTTAGTAAAGTGCTAACCCAGATTAAAGATTTTCTTTTTTTTTCAATATTTGATGTCAGAATTTATTATCATAAACTTCTAGAATAGATATCTAATTACATATTACATAAATAATGATAATAATATCTAGGTAATTACAAAAGTAGGCTAATAAACAACCGGTAGTACTATGAAAAAATGGAAATTTCATTCGGATGTATTTTTCAGACATCGGCGGGGTTATTCTCTGAAAGAATTGTGGTTGAATTTGGTATTGTTGAAATTCGAGCACAGGTGTGGACTAAGTAAATCAACGGGCAGTGCTGGTCCTGGTGAAAATAACAGTGAAGATGAATATCCGAATCTAAATGATTCGGATATTCATCTTCACAATACCTGTGAAACGGATCTAAATGATGATGGCACTTTTAGAGATATTAGTGAGGACAGTTCTAACACAGATTGTCTTATTGAAAATAAGATTTGCAAGGGTAACGACGGCTGTCCTATTTGGAATAATAAGAAAAGAGGATATAGCATTCGGAGTTGCGATGAGAGTAACTTTTCTAGTTACGTTTGTGGTGAGAGTGAAAATAGTAGTAAAATTGAGCATTTCGGTATAATAACCAGCACGAATGATAGTGATTCCACTGACATAGAAAGTCCTACTGAACAGGATTCCACTCAAATAGAAAGTCCTACTGAACAGGATTCCACTCCCTCATACAAGCATTTGTGGGTTCTATGCGAAGAGTGTTATACATTAAATTATAAGAGATTTTTGAAAGAAAGATTGTATATTTGTGAAGCATGTGAATCTCATTTGAAAATGAATAGTTCAGAGAGGATCGAACTTTTGATCGATCCGAATACTTGGGATCCTATGAATGAAAAGATGGCCTCAATGGATCCCATTGAATGGGATTCGGAGGAGGCTCTCAGTGAATCGGATTCCGAATGGGATTGGGAGGATCCTATTGAATGGGATTGGGGGGAGGATCCCGTTGAATGGGATTGGGAGGAGGCTCTCAGTGAATCGGATTCCGAATGGGATTTCGAAGTGGAGTCCGAATTGCAGTCCGTCTTGGAGTCCGAAGTGGAGTCCTCTTTCTATTCATCTTTCTATTCAATGGCTTCCGAATTCGATCCCGAATCGGATTCCGAATTGGATTCCGAATTGGATTCGGGGGAGGCTCCCATTCAATTGGATTCCGAAGTGGAGTCCAAATTGGATTCCGAATTGGATTCCGAATTGGATTCCGAATTGGATTCCGAATTGGAGTCCAAATTGGATTCGGAGGAGGCTCCCATTCAATTGGATCCCGAATTGGTGGCTGCCCTTCAATTGGATTCCGAACAGGTGGCTGCCATTCAATCGGATTCCAAAAAGGTGGCTGCCTTTCAATCGTATTTCAAATTTTATTTGGAAGTGAACAAATTGGAGTCCTATTCAATGGATTCCGAGGAGGCTCCCATTGAATTGGATTTTGAGGACGATCCTTATATAGATCGTATTGATTCTTGTCAAAAAGAGACAGGATTAACTGAGGCTATTCAAACCGGTATAGGCCAATTAAATGGTATTCCCGTAGCAATGGGGGTTATGGAGTTTGAGTTTATGGCGGGTACTATGGGATCCGTAGTGGGTGAGAAAATAACCCGATTGATTGAGTACGCTACTAATCAATCTCTACCTCTTATTATAGTGTGTGCTTCCGGGGGGGCACGCATGCAAGAAGGAAGTTTGAGCTTGCTGCAAATGGCTAAAATATCTTCTGCTTTATATCATTTTCAAACAAATCAAAAGTTATTCTATGTATCAATCCTTACATCTCCTACTACAGGTGGGGTGACAGCCAGTTTTGGTATGTTGGGGGATATCATTGTTGCCGAACCCAATGCCTATATTGCATTTGCGGGTAAAAGGGTAATTGAAGAAACATTGAAGAAAGAAGTACCTGAAGGTTCACAAGAGACGGAACCTTTATTCGATAAGGGGTTATTCAATCTAGTCGTACCACGTAATACTTTAAAAAGCGTTTTGAATGAGTTATTTCAGTTCCATGGTTTCTTTCCTTTGAATCAAAATTCACTCGAGTAGAACAGAACATTAAGTTCAATTATTTGATTTGTAGCAAACAAGTAGTTAGTTTATCGGACTCCGAGTAAAAATCAGACAAATGGCATTTTCTTTGTTGACATAAGATCTCAAATAGAGAAAGATAGACATAGAGTTTTCTATCTTTCTCTATCTATCGAGAATCTCATTTTGACTAAGAATCCCTGTTGGGTCGTATTCTAACGAATCTTTCGATAATTTGTAAGAAACTTTTTTTATTAAATTTCAATTTTATTAAATTTCAATTAGGATATAAGAGCAAAAGACGAGAAAAAAATAAAGAATAAAAAGAAAGGCGATTCTCATACATATTTATCATGTAGAAAGATGAAAAATAAAATTTGAATGAAAAATATTCCAAAAATTCAAAAAAAAAAAAAAATAACAAGATGGCACTTAGATATATACTGAGATCTATACCAATTCGAATTCCAATTTCATATATACTAATTAATAAATGAAATTCTTAATTAATTAAGAATTTCATAATTCCAATTCTTAATTATAATTATTATAAGATATCTTTCTAAATATTAATAATAATAACAGGTACAAATAGTAAATCGAGGTACCCATTCTATGACAACTTTCAACTTTCCCTCTGTTTTTGTGCCTTTAGTGGGCCTAGTATTTCCGGCAATTGCAATGGCTTCTTTATCTCTTCATGTTCAAAAAAATAAGATTGTTTAGATCCGGTAGGACCCAATCTCATCCATTTTTTTTTAACTTAGACTCGTATCATAACACAGATATCTATTTAGTGGAATATGGTGTAACGTATGGCTTCCGTCGAAGATTAAAGGAAAAACTCTTATGCCTGCAGAAACATAATATATGGGTAAATGAATTCTAGTTATTTTCAAAAAGATCAGGATTGCCAGATGGCCGAAATAAAAAGTCGGTGTATATATATGTATGTCGATATCTATAGTGGGATCATACGAGAAAGGGTATGTTATTATTTTAGATCTAACCAATTTGATGAATTACTCCTAATCACATCAACCTAGTACTAGTTGATGAGAGTTACTTCTGAAACAAAAAGAGTCAAGTCAAATGAATTTGGGGATTCTCTCAATTCCAATAAAATGCAACCGGATCAAGTATGAGTTGTCGATCAGAACATATATGGATAGAATCTATAACGGGGTCTCGAAAAACAAGTAATTTCTGCTGGGCCATTATCCTTTTTTTAGGTTCATTAGGATTCTTATTGGTTGGAACTTCCAGTTATTTTGGTAGAAATTTCACATCTTTATTTCCGTCTCAGCAAATCGTTTTTTTTCCACAAGGGCTCGTGATGTCTTTCTATGGGATCGCAGGTCTCTTTATTAGTTCCTATTTGTGGTGTACAATTTCGTGGAATGTAGGTAGTGGTTATGATCGATTCGATAGAAAAGAAGGAATAGTGTGTATTTTTCGTTGGGGATTTCCTGGAAAAAATCGTCGCATCTGCCTCCGATTCCTTATAAAAAATATTCAGTCCATCAGAATAGAAGTTAAAGAGGGTATTTATGCTCGTCGTGTCCTTTATATGGACATCAGAGGCCAGGGGGCCATTCCTTTGACTCGTACTGGTGAGAATTTTACTCCACGGGAAATTGAACAAAAAGCTGCTGAATTGGCCTCTTTCTTGCGTGTACCAATTGAAGTATTTTGAGAAATGGGCTGAAGAAAGAATGAACGCTTTCTTAGCGGGAGGGAAAAAATTCAAAAATCCTCTTTCTTTTTTCTATAACATAACTTAACTGAAGTTTCTTCAGAACGATCATTCGAGCCAAAGCAGGCGTACACATAAAAGACTATCAAACTTTTTCTGGTCTTTTATGTGTAGTGAAATCTACATACCTCAATTCACTAACAAAATAAGTAACAAACAAATTGAAATAATAGATTC